ATCTACGATTGTACCCATAATGATCGGACATACGATTGCTATCCATAATGGAAAGGAACATTTACCTATTTATATAAATAATGATATGATCGGCCACAAATTAGGAGAATTTGCACCTACTTTAAATTTTCGAGAACATACAAAAAACGATAATAAATCTCGTCGTTAAAAAGAGTGAAAATATAGAGATGTTTATAATTGATTAGTAGGAGGAGAATTTTATGGTCATAAAGGAGAACAAAACAGAAGTATACGCTTTAAGTCAACATATCTCTATGTCTGTTCACAAAGCGAGAAGGGTCATTGACCAAATTCGTGGACGTTCTTACGACGAAACACTTATGATATTAGAACTCATGCCTTATCGAGCATGTTATCCTATTTTTAAAGTAGTTTATTCGGCAGCAGCAAATGCTAGTTCCCTTCTTGGTTCTAACGAAGCAGATTTAGTCATTAGTAAAGCTGAAGTCAACGAGGGTACTACTATGAAACGACTAAAACTTCGAGCGCGAGGACGTAGTTATCGGATAAAAAAACCGACCTGCCATATAATGATTGTAATGAAAGATATCTCCATAAGTGAATATGAAGAGACATTCTGGTTCAAGCCAGAGAAATTTTTTGAAACAGACTCTATGCAAGAGTTAAAAAAAACGAAAGGGAAAAATCAGTATAGAACTAGAGAAGAGCACGATATGTATAATAATGGGGGAGCATGGGACAAAAAATAAATCCACTTGGTTTCAGACTTGGTACAACTCAAAGTCATTATTCCCTTTGGTTTGCACACCCCCAAAAGTATTCAGAAAATTTACAAGAAGATGCAAAAATAAGAGATTATATCAAGAATTATATACAAAAAAAGATGAAAATCTACTCTGTCGTCGAAGGAATTACACGTATAGAGATTCAAAAACAAATCGATGTAATCAAAATTAAAATCTATACAGCATCCCCAAAATTATTTAAGGAAAAGCGACCGCGAGAAATCGAAGAATTACAGAGAAATTTACAAAAAGAATTTTTTTGTGTGAACCGAAAATTTAACCTTGCTATCATAAGAATTGCAAAGCCTTATAGAAATCCTACTATTCTTGCAGAATTTATCGCCGACCAATTAAAGAATAGAGTTTCATTTCGAAAAGCAATGAAAAAAGCAATTGAATTAACTGAACAAGCAAATACAAAAGGAATTCGAGTACAAATTGCAGGACGTATTGACGGAAAAGAAATTGCGCGGGTTGAATGGATCCGAGAAGGTAGAGTTCCCCTACAAACCATTCAAGCGAAAATCGATTATTGTTCCTATCCAGTTCGAACTATTTCTGGGATATTAGGCATTAAAATTTGGATATTTATTGATGGAGAATAAGAAACTTTGACTGGACCTTCCCTTCTAGTTGCTAATACTAAAAAACGAGAAAGCCATTTCTTCTTTTTCTGTTCAATCCAAAACCAAAAAATTTTTTGAATTTGTAATTATTCGTAATTCTATCGGGTTTAATAAAAATTCAATTGAATGCTTGCTATAATTGCTATGCTTAGTGTGTGACTCGTTGGTTTTTTCGGGTTAGTAAAAAAAAGCCACTGATAGTCGAAACTAATAACTCTAGAAAAATACCCAATTCATCACTTCGCATTATCTGGATCCAAAGAACCGGTCAAGATATGACAGATCAGTCATATCCTTGTAGCAACTGAAACCTTTTTGCCTAAATAAAAACAAAAAATAAGATTCTAAGTTGTGAATCAAAATAGAGAAAAGAAAATAAGGGTGTGGATAAATGGAAGGATGAGAGAAAGAAAGAAAACGACGATTGATGCTATCTAATTCCAATATGGAATATGTAAGGTCTATGAGCTGTCTCATAAAAAGGGCAATGTAAGAAAGCATTAAGACAGATTCATCCATACTAAAATGAATCCGCCCAGAGAACAAAAAAATCAAGAGCTTCGAGTCAATAAAGACTGAGAAGATTGACTCACGCACAACTTTCATTGAGCTCCATTGCAGAATTCAGACCTAAACATTAAGTAAGAAGCGATGAGAACGACGGAACCTGTGGATCTCAAAAATTCGATTGAACACGAATTCTAATGATTCATTGATCTGGATGGCGGAACGGACCCGAGACCAATTCATCTATTCAAAAAAGTTAGAAATTATGGCTACAACCGAAATCGAAATTGAATTGAAAGAGTCAACATTCGCCCGCGAAACTTTTCTTTTCTTGGATTACTAAATTTGGGTTCTAAGGCGGTTAAATTCAAGGAGAAAACAAAAGAAAGATTTATTTTAATATTCTCAAAACCAATAAAATTATATATATATTTATATTTCATAGAAATAGTTCTTTTAGGTCTTTCACTATACGATAGAAAGAAGATACAAATTACTACCAGATTTGAGATCGATTCGCTGAACTCCATACTTCGATATATTACTTATACTTATGAAATCGATGGATATCGTATGAACTACAAGCCTATCTTAATTCAAATTCTATTCTATCTAAATTTCCTTCAAACTCCCTATTTTTGAATCTTTTTATTCGCGAGGAGCCGGATGAGAAGAAACTCTCACGTCCGATTCTGGAGTAGAGATGGAATTCAAACCCAACCATCAACTATAACCCCAAAAGAACCAGATTCCGTAAACAACATAGAGGAAGAATGAAGGGAATTTCTTATCGAGGTAATTATATTTGTTTCGGTAAATATGCTCTTCAGGCACTTGAACCCGCTTGGATCACATCTAGACAAATAGAAGCAGGTCGACGGGCAATGACACGAAATGCACGCCGTGGTGGAAAGATATGGGTCCGTATATTTCCAGACAAACCGGTTACAGTCAGAGCCGCAGAAACACGTATGGGTTCGGGTAAAGGATCGCCTGAATATTGGGTAACTGTTGTTAAACCAGGTCGAATACTTTATGAAATCGGTGGCGTAACAGAAAATATAGCTAGAAGGGCTATTTCAATAGCAGCGTCCAAAATGCCTATACGAACTCAATTCATTCTTTCGGGATAAAATTTTGAAATGTAAAAGAAAAAGGCAAAAGCAAAAAAAAAAAGCTTTTGGGGATACAAACGAATCGAAGGTGCAGGTTTGGCTTTTTGGACAAACAATATTTCTTTTTTTCTTCGCCCTTTACTTTGCCTAAAAAAAATAATCAAAAAAATGATATGATTCAACCTCAGACCTATTTGAATGTAGCGGATAACAGCGGGGCTCGCAAATTGATGTGTATTCGAATCATAGGAGCTAGCAATCGTCGATATGCTCATATTGGTGACGTTATTGTTGCTGTGATCAAAGAAGCAGTTCCGCAAATGTCGCTAGAAAGATCAGAAGTGGTCAGAGCTGTAATTGTACGTACTTGTAAAGAACTCAAACGCGACGACGGTATGATAATACGATATGATGACAATGCCGCAGTTGTCATTGATCAAGAAGGCAATCCAAAAGGCACTCGAGTTTTTGGTGCGATTGCAGAGGAATTGAGACAGTTCAATTTTACCAAAATAGTTTCATTAGCTCCCGAAGTATTATAAAACGAGACCCTAATCTAGTTCCATGATAATATCATTCCAGAAAGAATATAGTTATGTTTAGGGTAGTTATTTGAAAGAAATCAATTAAGATTCAGTTAGTAGATTGTGTCTCACGCATATACCTTGAAAAATGCATAGTCATAACCAAAGAAAAAACAAGAAAAACATGTTGATTATATCAAAAGTGGGAGGGACCAATACTTTAATTCATTATGGCTAAGGATACTATTGCTGACATACTAACCTCGATACGAAATGCTGAGATGACTACAAAAAGAGTGGTTCGAATAGCATTTACGAATCTCAGCGAAAGTCTTGTTCAAATACTTTTACGCGAGGGTTTTATCGAAAACGTGAGAAAACATCGAGAAAACAACAAATCTTTTTTGGTTTTAACCCTACGCTATAGAAGGAATCGGGACGAGCCTTATAGAAATCGAAAAGTTTTAAATTTAAAACGCATCAGTCGACCCGGTCTACGAATCTATTCTAACTATCAACGAATTCCTAGAATTTTAGGCGGGATGGGGATTGTAATTCTTTCTACTTCTCGAGGTCTAATGACAGACCGAGAGGCTCGATTAGAAAAAATAGGTGGAGAATGTTTGTGTTATATATGGTAATACTTCTAATATCCAAATGAAATTCGCAACTTTCTATTTGTGACAAAGAAAGGGGACAGGTTGTCTAATATCGTATCTCATCTACGACCTCATCTTTGAAAACGACATCTATGGTTTTAGATCGTCCATAATAAAGAAGTTGATCCAGAACAAAAGAGGTTTTTGTTTAACTGAAAAACAGAAATCGATTCCGGAAAGTTTAATTAAAGAATCCGTTCTCAACGACATCTTTGGGGTTGATTTAGATAATAATGATCTAATTCTCGGTTATATTTCGGGAAAGCTACCACTTAGGTTTATTATAATACAACGAGTCTTCAATTAGTCGAATTTTTGACTTTGCGAAAAATAAGAATCAAAAATTTCGGTATTTTTTTTTTTCAACATTCATTCAATATGATTCGAAATACAAAATTTCAAGAAACTTATTTTCTTCCAAGACGTAGATTCAGAATTAAGGTGAAAAGTCGGCAAATATGAAAATAAGAGCCTCTGTTCGTAAAATTTGTGAGAAATGTCGATTAATACGCCGTCAGGGCCGAATTCGAGTAATTTGTTCCAACCCAAGGCATAAACAAAGACAAGGATAATCAACTTCGGGAACGGCCCTATATTCAAAAATGGATAGATCCATAGATCTCTGACTCATATTTATGAGATGCTAAAATATGGCAAAAGCGAGACTGAAATTGGTTTCACGTAGGACCCGACGTCTACGTAAGAGGACGCGTAGAATACCAAAAGGGGTTATTCATGTTCAAGCAGGTTTTAATAATACCATTGTGACTGTTACAGATGTACGAGGTCAAGTGGTTTCTTC